AATGTAATGAGCCTATCCTCTCTTGTCATATTCCAAAATGAAATCAAAATATCAAACGGAATCACTAATCCAAGACCAAAATATTCGGAGGACTCTTCTGACCAAACAAAACAAAAAATATGTAATTGTCAGCAAAGTTGTTTACTTTTTTTAATCCAAGAAGTTTTTTTACTTTATACACAATAGGTCATCGATTCAGCATTGGCTAAAAAAGGGGATAAAATCCCCAATAAGTAGTTCAAATCATTTTATCGATATGAGTGTTCTATATTGATAAAATATATATTTATTTTTTTGAAACCGTCTCTATATTAACATAGTGGTAGAAAGAGTACCATGCCGCGTCTGGACTTCAAACAGTTTAGCTTTAACCATGTTAATGGTCCCGCATTATTGGTTGATAGAGAATCAAAGTAGATTTTCCAATAAATTACGAAATGCTATAGTTCTTACATATGATTTCTGAATTTATTCAGAAGTAATTCGCGAGATCATGCACCCCTCTTTCTTAGGTATAACTTTCCTAGTTATAACAGAAAAAGTACATCTGGTTGGATCCAGCCTATTCTTGAAATAAACAACTCGCACACACTCCCTTTCCAAAAAAGATCAACACCCCAAGCACTACACTTAGATTTATTAGATTTGTTGCTAAAATATCGGTATTAAACCCGAAACTCCCGGCGGATGGCCAGTGGCCCAAAGAAACGAAAGAATCGGTTACATTTTTCATATGATATAATCTCCTCGTATAGATAGACTAAAAAATCGAACATAGTTCTTTTTGTATTACTTTGCCATCTTTATATATATTTCTTTCTAGTTTCCTACTTTCTAAATCGAATTAAAAATCTATTTGATTTAGAAATCATGAATTACCCTCTTGCTTGCAACCTCTCTTAAAAACTAAAAGAGGTCTACCAACACGAACGGGAAGGATGAAAGCGAGTTGGTATGCTAATTCCTCATCCGCAAATCAGCCCTTCCCGTGGGTTATTTTCTCAACGAATAAGTAATTCTAGTAATGAAATCCTTATATAATTCGAAAAAGCAAAGCACAAATTCAAGGCAATATAATATGAAAAAATTTTTTCATATTTCTAATCTAAATATTAAACAAAAGGATTAGCAAATAAAAGTGCTAATGCTACAACCAGGCCATAAATTGTTAAAGCTTCCATAAAAGCTAGACTAAGCAATAAAGTACCTCGTATTTTTCCCTCCGCCTCAGGCTGTCTCGCAATACCTTCTACAGCTTGACCCGCAGCAGTACCTTGCCCAACTCCAGGTCCAATAGAAGCAAGCCCTACAGCCAATCCAGCAGCAATAACGGAAGCGGCAGAAATCAGTGGATTCATGATAAGTTCCTCGTACCAAAAAAAAAATGGTTAATGATACATTCAACCAATGAACTATGACTTAATTATTCCATGCTACGATTCGTCCAGTCGAAGTAACTACGAACTTCGAATTCAAGTAATAACATTCTTGAATAATCAAAACTACTTTTTTAGTTTCTCTCGAGAAAGTCTTTATGAATCCATACAACTTTTTATTTTCTGTTTCTTTGTCCCGAACCGCTCTTTGAATTCTTCGATTTTTTTATTGACTTCATCCATTTATTAATTCAACTCACAGTCACAGATTAGACAGAACGATTTCTATAGAATCCCCATCTACATTCACATTCGATTAGTAGGTCAAATTAGATATATCTTTAGCTCGTATCTAACAAGTCAATATCTAATATCACATATACATGTCTTTCTTCCACAATGTAAACCAACTCTTTCTTTATCTTCAATTCAATCAGATTTGCTAAGGATGCGTCTAACGCTTGACAAGAGTTAACTTATAGTCATTCAATTCTATATACCTAGTTCGACCTCCCCTCTACAAACCCTTTATGAATCCCCTTTTTATAAATTAACCCTTCCCTTCCCCATTGTTTATCATTATCTTGCAACCTAGATAATCAATGGATAAATTGATTGGGGCGAATCGTTGCATAGAAATTGATTTGATTGATCTAAGTTCATCCAATTTATTATTTATTAATTTTTTCGTTTGGTCAATCGTTGAATAAAATCAACTGAAAAAGGGAATCATTCTATAGAACATCTTAATAAGACGTCGTAAAACCACAGTAATACCACAAGACTTCTTCCTCAAATTACGACTCCGAATAGTTAATAGTCGGATTCGATGACCAATCTAATTCATTGAAGGAAAGGTAGGATTATGATATAAAAGGACAAAAAGTCATTTTAGGAAAAAGATCTTTGAGATCTCTTTCCTTTTTTCAATTCTCTACTCTAATATCAATATTGTATAGTAATCTTTATTGTAATCTTTTTTTCTATAACTCTAGATCATATATTAGTTGTATATTTTCATTCACTAAGTCAATTTTTTTAGCCACGCACACATTGTCTTAGGTTAAACTAAAAAGACTATTTAGAAAACTAGTCAATGGTGGCCCTCCATGGATTCACCTATA